ACATCGATGTGGATTGCCCCGAGAAATAGCAATAGAACTTTTCCAGACATTTGTAATTCGGGGTCTCATTAGACAACATCTTGCTTCAAACATAGGAGTTGCTAAGAGTAAAATTCGGGAAAAAGAATCCATTGTATGGGAAATCCTTCAGGAAGTTATGAGGGGACATCCTGTATTGCTGAATAGAGCACCTACTCTGCATAGATTAGGCATACAGGCATTCCAGCCCGTTTTAGTGGAGGGGCGTGCTATTTGCTTACATCCATTAGTTTGTAAGGGATTCAATGCAGATTTTGATGGGGATCAAATGGCTGTTCATGTCCCGTTATCTTTGGAGGCCCAAGCGGAAGCCCGTTTACTTATGTTTTCTCATATAAATCTTTTGTCTCCAGCTATTGGAGATCCCATTTCCGTACCAACCCAAGATATGCTTATGGGACTTTATGTATTAACTAGCGGAAATCGTCGAGGTATTTGTATAAATAGATATAGTCCAGGTAATCGCATAAAATATCAAACTAAGAGAAGTGATAATAATAGCTATGAGTATAGGAAAGAACCTTTTTTTTGTAATTCCTATGATGCAATTGGAGCTTATCGGAAGAAACAAATAAATTTAGATAGTCCTTTGTGGCTCCGGTGGCGACTAGATCAACGCGTTATTGCTTCAAGAGAAACTCCCATCGAAGTTCACTATGAATCTTTAGGTATTTATTATGAAATTTATGAACACTATCTAATAGTCAGAAGTATAAAAAAAAAAATTATTTTTCTATACATTCGAACTACTGTTGGTCATATTTCTCTTTATCGAGAAATTGACGAAGCCATACAGGGGTTTTCTCATGCCTGTTTCTATGGTACTACCTAACTAACAAAGGTAATTGTATAATACCGGTGCGAATTCAGGCCTCTCTGGTTCAGTTAGGATTATAGTTCCGAAAATTCTATGCGAATCAAGATCAAGAAAGGGAAGTTTTCCAATCACCGACCAAAATCTATTGTCGAATCCTACTCAACATAATATGGAGGTACTTATGGTAGAACGGGCCAATCTGGTCTTTCACAATAAATCGATAGACGGAACTGCCATGAAACGACTTATTAGTCGATTAATAGATCACTTCGGAATGGGATATACATCCCACATACTCGATCAAGTAAAAACACTGGGTTTCCAACAAGCTACCGCTACATCCATTTCATTAGGAATTGATGATCTTTTAACAATACCCTCGAAGAGATGGCTAGTTCAAGATGCTGAACAACAAAGTTTGATTTTAGAAAAACACCACCATTGTGGAAATGTACACGCGGTAGAAAAATTACGCCAATCCATCGAAATATGGTATGTTACAAGTGAATATTTGCGACAAGAAATGAATCTCAACTTTACTATGACCGACCCTTGTAATCCAGTTCATATTATGTCTTTTTCAGGAGCCAGAGGAAATGCATCCCAGGTACATCAATTAGTAGGTATGAGAGGGTTAATGTCGGATCCTCAAGGACAAATGATTGATTTACCCATTCAAAGCAATTTACGAGAAGGGCTCTCTTTAACAGAATATATCATTTCTTGCTACGGAGCCCGTAAAGGGGTTGTGGATACCGCTGTACGAACATCGGATGCTGGATATCTTACGCGTAGACTTGTTGAAGTAGTACAACACATTGTTGTACGACGAATAGATTGTGGCACCAGCCGCGGTATTTCTGTGAGTCCTCGGAATGGGATGGTGTCAGAAAGGATTCTTATTCAATCATTAATTGGTTGTGTATTAGCAGATGATGTATATATGGGTCCACGATGTATTGCTACTCGAAATCAAGATATTGGGATTGGGCTTGTAAATAGATTCATAACCTTTCGAGCACAACCAATATCTATTCGAACCCCCTTTACCTGTAAGAGTACATCTTGGATCTGTCGATTATGCTATGGGCGGAGTCCTACGCATGGTGACCTGGTTGAATTGGGAGAAGCTGTAGGTATTATTGCGGGTCAATCGATTGGAGAACCAGGTACTCAATTAACATTAAGAACTTTTCATACCGGCGGCGTATTCACGGGGGGTACTGCAGAACATGTGAGAGCACCTTGTAATGGAAAAATAAAATTCAATGAGGATTTGGTTCATCCGACACGTACCCGTCACGGGCATCCTGCCTTTCTATGTTCTATAGACTTGTATGTAATCATTGAGAGTGAAGATCTTATTCATAATGTCAATATTCCGCGAAAAAGTTTTCTTTTAGTTCAAAATGATCAATATGTAGAATCCGAACAAGTGATTGCTGAGATTCGCGCAGGAACGCCTACTTTTAATTTTAAAGAGAGGGTTCGAAAACATAGTTATTCAGATTCAGACGGAGAAATGCACTGGAGTACCGATGTGTATCATGCATCTGAATTTACATATGGGAATGTGCATCTATTACCAAAAACAAGTCATTTATGGGTATTATTAGGAGGTCCGTACAGATCCAGTCCAGTCTCCCTTTCGCTTCACAAGGATCAAGATCAACTGAACGTGCATTCTCGTTCTGTCAAGCGAAGTTATACTTCTAACCTCGCTGTAACTAAACACCGGCCGAGACACTACTTCTTTAGTTCGGATTTTTATTGTAATCTAATATATCCGGCCATTTTGCACGAAAATTCTAATTTATTGTCAAAGAGGCGCAGAAATGGATTTCTCATTTTACTCCAATCAATTCAAGGAGGCGAGACTAGACTAACGCCCCCTCCGGGTATCTCGCCTGAAATCCCCCTAAATGGTATTTTACATATAAATAGTATTTTTTCTTATTTCGATGATCCTAGATATAGAAGAAAGCGTTCTGGGATTACTAAATATGGATATGGGAATATCGAAATGTATTCAATCCTTAAAAAGGAAGATTTGATTGAGTATCGAGGAGTCAAGGAATTTATGCCAAAACACCAAACCCAAATGAAAGTGGATCTTTTTTTTTTCATTCCTGAGGAAGTGCATATCTTATCCGGATCTTCTTTCATAATGGTATGTAACAATAGTATCGTTGGAGTAGATACACAAATCACCTTAAATATAAGAAGCCGAGTAGGCGGGTTGGTACGAGTGGAGAGAAAAAAAAACAGAATTGAACTTAAAATATTTTCTGGAGATATCCATTTTCCTGTGGATACCGATAAAATATCCTGGTATAGCGGTGTTTTGATCCCACCAGGAAGGGGAAAGGGAAATTCCAAGGAATCCAAAAAATTGACAAATTGGATCTATGTCCAACGGATTACACCTAGCAAAAAAAAGTATTTTGTTTTGGTTCGACCTGTTGTTACATATGACATAACGGATGGCCCCAATTTAGCAGCAATTTTCCCTACTGATATCTTGCAAGAAAGTGATAATGTGCAACTTCGAGTTGTCAATTATATCCTTTCTGGAAAAGTCAACCAAAATAGAGGAATTTCGGATACAAGTATTCAATTAGTTCGGACTTGTTTAATATTGAATTGGGAACAAGATAAAAAAAACTCTTCTAACGAAGAAGCCCGTGCTTCTTTTGTTGAAATAAGAACAAACGATTTGATTCGGCATTTCTTAAGAATCGATTTGGCAAAATCTCCTATTTCGTATATCGGAAAAAGAAATGATTCCGCAGTTTCAGGATTACTATCGGATAATGGATCAGATTGCACCCATAGTAATCCGTTTTATTCCATTTATCCCAAGACAAGGATTCAACAATTCCTTAACCCACCCAATCAAGGAACTATTCATACGTTGTTGAATAGAAATAAGCAATTCCAACCATTGATAATTTTGCTATCATCCAAGTGTTCTCGAATGGGCCCGTCCAACCGAGTAAACTATCATAATGTAATAAAAGAATCCATTCAAAAAGATTTACTAATTGAAATTCGGGAGTCATTCGGATCTTTAGGATCGTCTCCTTCAATTGATAATTTTTATTTATTTTACCATTTAAAAACTCATAATCAGATCCTGTTAACAAATTATTTCCAACTTGACAATTTAAAACAGACTTTTCAAGCAATAAAATATTATTCAATGGATGAAAGCGGTAGAATTTATACTACTGATCCAGGCAGTAACATTATTTTCAATCCATTCAATTTGAATTGGTATTTTATCCGTCACAGTTGTTGCGAAGAGACCTCTCTAATAATAAGTCTTGGACAGTTTATTTGTCAAAATGTGTGTATAGACAAAAACGGACCGCACCTAAAATCCGGTCAAGTTATATTTGTTCAAGGTGATTCTGTAATAATACGATCAGCTAAGCCTTATTTGGCTACCCCAGGAGCAACTGTTCATGGCCATTATGGGGAAATTTTTTACGAAGGAGACACATTAGTTACATTTATATATGAAAAATCGAGATCAGGTGATATAACGCAGGGTCTTCCAAAAGTGGAACAGGTGTTAGAAGTACGTTCGATTGATTCAATATCGATAAATCTCGAAAAGAGGATTGAAGGTTGGAACGAATGTATAACAAGAATTCTTGGCATTCCTTGGGGATTCTTGGTTGGTGCTGAGCTAACTATAGTGCAAAGTCGTATCTCTTTGGTTAATAAGATCCAAAAGGTTTATCGATCCCAGGGGGTGCAGATTCATAATAGGCATGTAGAGATTGTTGTACGTCAAATAACATCAAAAGTGTTGGTTTCAGAAGACGGAATGTCTAACGTTTTTTCACCCGGAGAACTAATTGGATTGTTGCGAGCCGAACGAGTGGGACGAGCTTTGGAAGAAACAATTTGTTACCGAGCCATCTTATTGGGAATAACAAGAGCATCCCTCAATACTCAAAGCTTCATATCAGAAGCGAGTTTTCAAGAAACTGCTCGAGTTTTAGCAAAAGCAGCTCTACGGGGACGTATCGATTGGTTGAAAGGTTTGAAAGAGAACGTTGTTTTGGGGGGGATGATACCTGGCGGGACCGGATTCAAAGGATTCGTGCATCCTTCAAAACAATATAACAAGATTTCTTTGGAAACAAAAAAAAAGAATCGATTTGATGGAGAAATGAGAGACATTTTGTTTTACCAAAGAAAATTCTTTGATTATCCCCCTTCAAAGGATTTCCACGATACACCAGAACAATCATTTATCGGATTTCATGATTGCTAAGAAAGGATTCATTCCTTGCACTACTTTCTTTGATTTGGTGCAGTCATTTGATTTAATAATAAAAAGAGAAATGTCTAGAAAAGAATAGAATGACTTGGGTCGTGGCTCTACGTCCAATCATAGGGTAGAGTAGAAGGTTCCATCGGAACAATCTTTTATTTGAGTTCAGGGTTCCTCGTCTCTTAAAAAAAGGGGGGTGTGGGGAGAAATGATAAGAAGATATTGGAATATCAATTTAGAACAGATGATGGGGGCAGGGGTTCATTTTGGTCATGGTACTCGGAAATGGAATCCTAAAATGGGACCATATATCTCTGCAAAGCGTAAGGGTATTCATATTACAAATCTAACGCGAACTGCTCGTTTTTTATCAGAAGCTTGTGATTTGGTTTTTGAGGCAGCAAGTAGAGGAAAACAATTCTTAATTGTTGGTACCAAAAATAAAGCAGCTGATTCAGTAGCCTGGGCTGCAATACGGGCTCGGTGTCATTATGTTAATAAAAAATGGCTCGGCGGTATGTTAACGAATTGGTCTACTACAGAAACGAGACTTCATACGTTCAGGGACTTGAGAATGGAACAAAAAACAGGGAGACTTAGCCGTCTTCCAAAAAGAGATGCAGCCGTGTTCAAAAGACAATTATCTCGTTTGCAAACATATCTGGGCGGGATTAAATATATGACAGGTTTACCCGATATTGTAATCATCGTCGATCAGCACGAAGAATATACGGCTCTACGAGAATGTATCGCTTTGGGAATTCCAACAATTTGTTTAATCGATACAAATTGTGATCCCAATCTAGCAGATATCTCGATTCCAGCGAATGATGATGCTATATCTTCAATCCGATTAATTCTTAACAAATTAGTATTCGCAATTTGTGAGGGGCATTTTAGTTATATAAGAAATCCTTGATTAATAATAAGTCGATTGCTATTTCTGAATTTTTAAAAACAAACCGAATAAGAGTAACCGGGATATTATGTGATTACTTAGTATTCAAAATAGTAATCTTAGAATAGTAATCTTAGTTGGTATTCAAAATATCGGATTCAAGTAGGCAAAGAGATGGTTGAATCAAAAAAATTCAAGGTCAATTTTTTAATTTTAGGGGGTAAAATATGAATTTTCTAGTAAACACACTAACACTAAAAGGCTTGTACGATGTATCGGGTGTGGAAGTAGGCCAACATTTCTATTGGCAAATAGGTAGTTTCCAAGTCCATGGCCAAGTGCTTATGACTTCTTGGATTGTAATTGCTATCTTATTAGGTTCGGCTACTATAGCTGTTCGCAACCCACAAACCATTCCGAGTGGGAGTCAAAATTTCTTCGAATATGTTCTTGAATTTATTCGAGATGTTAGTAAAACTCAAATTGGAGAAGAATATGGTCCGTGGGTTCCTTTTATTGGAACTATGTTTCTATTTATTTTTGTTTCTAATTGGTCAGGAGCTCTTTTACCTTGGAAAGTCATACAATTACCTCATGGAGAGTTAGCTGCACCTACGAATGATATAAATACTACCGTTGCTTTGGCTTTACTCACGTCAGTGGCATATTTCTATGCGGGTCTTACAAAAAAAGGATTGGGGTATTTCGGGAAGTATATTCAACCAACTCCAATCCTTTTACCGATTAACATCTTAGAAGATTTCACAAAACCTTTATCGCTTAGTTTTCGACTTTTCGGGAATATCTTAGCTGATGAATTAGTCGTTGTTGTTCTTGTTTCTTTAGTCCCTTCGGTGGTTCCTATACCTGTTATGTTCCTTGGATTATTTACAAGTGGTATTCAAGCTCTTATTTTTGCAACCCTAGCCGCGGCTTATATAGGGGAATCCATGGAAGGCCATCATTGAAAAAGTCTTGTTGTTTTTTTCAAAACAATAAATAACAACAGGCGTTTGGTTCAAAATAATTTACTTAAGGAATATATAACTACGTCATATACGATAGAAAGGGGTAGCAAAACCAAAAAAAGTACGATATTAGATAGTAGGATATTATAGAGTTGCAAAAAAAAGGGAAAGAGACAAAAAAAATGATCTTTTTCCTAAAGTTATCTTCCGTCCACTTATTAGCATACCCCCCTCAACGAATATTCTATTTATACCCCATTATTCTTATATTTTATTTCAACTAATTGAAATAAAATATAAGAATGCTTGGAGTATATGTCTAGGACATGTGATTCAAAAAAAGGAGAAAAGAGCGGATGATTTTGACTAATCAATTTGTGTAGTTAGATTGGATCCGTTGAAATAATGATAAACAAAAGGGAAGAGGGAAAATAATTTACAAAAAGGAAATAAAAAGTTGGTTCGAAGGAGGTAGTTATATGGAATTTTAATAGCTAAAAAAAAGTCAACTCTTGGAGATATTTCGAAAATTGATTCTCAAATCCTATCCTATTGAATCGAAGATAAACAGTTGGTTTACGTTATGGAAGAAAGACAGGTATATGTGATATTACATATTGACTGGGTATATATTAATTAAAGATAGATTCCTTTGACCCTACCCCTCTCATTTTCAGCAATAGAATAGAAGTCCTTTACTTTCCGTTTACTTGTTACTGTGAATTGAATGAAAAAACCGATGAAATTACAAAAAAGATGGAAAAATTCAAATACCAGTTCGGAACCAATAAACGGAAGAGCGAAAGTTGTATGGATTCCAAAAGACTCTTCTGATAGAAACTCAAAAGGAGATATCGAAGTAGTTCTGATGATTCACTAATACTATTATTTCAACTAGAAGTTCTTAGTTACTTCTATTGGATTGGATGAATCCTACAACGTAATCGTAATAATTAAGTCATAATTCGTTGGGTGGTTGTATCATTAACTATTTCTTTTTTTGGTACGAGGAACTTATCATGAATCCACTTATTTCTGCCGCTTCTGTTATTGCTGCTGGGTTGGCTGTAGGACTTGCTTCTATTGGACCGGGGGTTGGTCAAGGGACTGCTGCGGGTCAAGCTGTAGAGGGTATCGCGAGACAGCCTGAGGCGGAGGGCAAAATACGAGGTACTCTATTGCTTAGTCTAGCTTTTATGGAAGCTTTAACAATTTATGGACTGGTTGTAGCATTGGCCCTTTTGTTTGCGAACCCTTTTGTTTAATATTAGAAATACAAAATATATATTTATTGCCTTGGACTTGTCGTTTGATTTTTCAAATTATATCAAGATTTCATTCGTAGAATTATGTCGTCGTTGACAAAAGAAAATAACCTACGGGAAGGTTGGATTTGCGGGTGAGGAATTAGTATCCCGCCTCGCTTTCACCCTTCCCGTTCCTACTCCAAAAGAAATTAAGTCTTGAAACGGGGGGATAGTTCACATAAATAAAATCCATTTCACAATTTCCCAATAGAAACAGAACAAGAAAGGAAAAAAGAGGTGCGAAGTGATACAAAAATGACTCTAGTCAATTTTTTAGTCGATCTAGTTAGTCTATCCATACGAGGAGATGATATGAAAAATGTAACCGATTCTTTCCTTTCTTGGGGCTACTGGCCATCCGCCGGGAGTTTCGGGTTTAATACCGATATTTTATCAACAAATCTAATAAATCTAAGTGTAGTGCTTGGTGTATTGATCTTTTTTGGGAAGGGAGTGTGTGCGAGTTGTTTATTTCAGGAATCGGCGGGATACAACCAGCTGTACCCTTTTCGTTCTAACTAGGAAATAAAAGAAAGGTGCACGATTGCGCGAATTACTTCGGACTAAATATAAAAAATTTATGTTTTATGGAAGAAACATAGCATTTCGTGATTCAATTCATTGGTAAAACCTACCTTGATTCTCTAGCAACCAATAACACGGGACCTTTAATATAATATGGTTAAAACAAACTCTTTGAAGTCTAGATGCAGCATGGTACTCTTTCTACCAATATGTTAATATAGAGGTGGTTCAAAATGAATATTTTATCGATAGATAACACTCCTATTGATAGATGATAAAACGATTTGAACGACTTATTTGTAACTTATTGTAAAAGAGGGCAAAATGCCCCCTTTTATTTTATTCAATGCTGAAGTGACGACCTATGTGTTATGTATAAGTAATAAAATTTTTTTGGATTTTCATAAACAAAAGAAACAACTTTGTTGACAATTACATATACATATTTTTTGTCAGAAGAGTCCTCTAAATCTTTTTATCCGGTGCTAGTTTATATATTTTTTTGAATATGAACAAAAAAGAGGGGACAGGCTCATTACATTATACATTATATTATATAAAAAGAAATGAGAATCATTACTAATTTCTAAGTAATTGAGCGTGAGAGCCAAATGAATTGAAAGATTCATGTTTGGTTCGGGAAGGGGTTATGGAAGTTATGACATGTATGTAAATATAATCTACTTTCATTAAGTGATTTATTAGATAATCGGAAACAGAGGATCCTGAATACTATTCGAAATTCAGAAGAACTGCGTGGAGGGGCCATTGAACAGTTGAAAAAAGTACGGGCTCGCTTACAGAAAGTTCAACTGGAAGCAGATCAGTTTCGAGTGAATGGATACTCTGAGATAGAAAAAGAAAAGTTGAATTTAATTAATTCAAGTTATAAGACTCTAGAACAATTAGAAAATTACAAAAATGAAACTATTCAGTTTGAACAGCAAAGAGTGATTAATCAAGTCCGACAACGGGTTTTTCAACAAGCCTTACGGGGAGCTCTAGGAACTCTGAATAGTTGTTTGAACAGCGAGTTACATTTACGTACTATTAGTGCAAATATTAACATGTTGGGGTCAATAAAAGAAAAAGAAAAGAAATAAGTAATTAGTCTTTAGCCTACAGGTATTATTTTTAAGAAAACTAATAATTAAAAAA